TCTCGCTTGGGCTGCTTTAATGGTAGTCTTTACATTTTCCCTTTCACTCGTAGTATGGGGAAGAAGTGGACTCTAGAAGTATTACTAATTGTAATTCAGTTTAGGAATTAAACTTTCTCTATTTTTTTTATAAATCATTCATTTCTGAAAAGCTTTTTTTAGTTGAAATTTCACTATTTCAACACTATTTCAATTTAAAATTAAATTTTTAAATTGAAATAGAAATAAAATATCTGTATTTCAAAATTTTATTAAGTTTTAGTGTGGTAATATAGTTTATGAATAATATATATGAAGAATACTCTTTCAATCAAAAAAAGATTTCTTTAAATTATTTCCATGTTTGTATTTCGAAAGTAAAAAGAATACAAAGTAAAAGAAATACAAATGGTAGTAAATTTATTCCAATTGAATTCTTGATCAATTTTCTATTTTGATGAACCCACTCTTACTAAAATTAGATATGGGCCGTGAGGAAGAATTGAACTTTTTTATTATTCAAAGAGAAATAAAGTTCTGTTATTACATTACGTAGATACAGATTTTCTATCGGAAACAACAGAGACATAGTAGTTCTCTAACGAGATACTACTACACAGACTAAAATATTGTCTTGGGCGAGTCACATATTGCGCACTTCCCGTTTGTTTTAATATTTTAAAAATTTTATTTATGTTGTATTTGTTTTATTGCACTCAATGTTCAAACGTTCAAAGAGGTTTACTAATCCCACCCCTTTTTCGAAATCCAAATGAGTTTCCATAGATCATCTGTCAACTGATCGACCAATGACTTCTTCGTCAGAATGCTAGTAAAAAGATTCTTTAAATACAGAAATTAGAAATTAGAAAATACAGAAATTAGAAATTAGAATCGTACGAGTCGTTTTTCTATTATTTCAAATTGATTGAAATCAACAAAAATTAAATATAAGACAGATGAATAAATAAAGCAAAGAACTAGAATTGAGGGGCACTATATCCATATTATACATTCTAGATAATATGTAATGGATATCCATATATATATATATATATATATAAAAATATGACGATACTGTTGTAGATTGATCTCTATTAAATTAAACCAGATTACATAGAATACACCTTATATATACTACAAATATACCCTACAATAACAATAGTAGATAGTATGGCAGAAAGATTCAGATATTTCTTTCTACCATACTATCGTATTTCATAGAATACAGCGAATTCTAGTCTGGCCAGTTCATTTAAGACGCGAAATTTGAATCCCTTTCTTCTCTAATCAAATTTTGATAAGAACTAAAAAATAAAGTTTAATTCAAATTAATCGCCTTGGCTGACTGTTTTTACGTATATTATAAGTAAAAAAGCGGTAGGAACTAGAATAAACAGTGCAGTAGCAATAAATGCGAGAATATTTACTTCCATAATCTCATTGTTTCGTTTTTCTTTAATTTGCAATAACTCGGGAGTTAATCCCATAGAGATAATAAATCTTTCGCTTGTAAATTCAACGGGATAAATTACATCTCAATGATATCAAATTGGATCAATATCATGAATAACAATACCTGCACTATCAAATCAACTCATGGTCAAGAATTGAATAGTATAACATAGGAAAATCTTTTATCCATAACCACCTCAAAATTTTATTCCTGATCCAACCAATAATTCCTTTCTTTTTTTTTTTTTTATTCTTTCTTTTATATAACCTACTGTCCTCTTTGTCCAACCGTCTGATGAAGTATCATTGAACCGCCCTTACATTTACCTTTGATTCTAAACAATCCTCAATAAACAATAGAATCTAAAAAAAAAAAAAAACAATAAATAAGAGGAATTCCCGTTGGGAATGAAATTCTAGTTACTTTTACAAAAAAATCTTTCACAAACGGGACTGACGGGGCTCGAACCCGCAGCTTCCGCCTTGACAGGGCGGTGCTCTGACCAATTGAACTACAATCCCAAGTCAATACCATTATAAAATAATGTATTATGTATACATATTTTTATGATTTTATTCTAACTTTTTCAATTTTTAATTTAGATTCAAATTGGCGTTTTGTAACAGAGCCGTGAGTGATATATAGGATACCCATATGGGCTTGCGCTTTAGTGAGACCGACCTGGATTACTAGTAATCCTTTCGTTATTGCCAAATAAATAAATGGGATAATTATTTTTTTAATGAAACCTTAGATTGTATTTTATACTTATAGATCCTTATACGAATAAAGACCATTATCATATCAAGATCCTAATTTGTTGGAAAAGGGGAATAAATTAAATAAAAATAAAGAGTGCTATAGATATAGCAGAGAAGCAAATTTATCTTACATATTGGGGGATCGGGCATTTCTGAAGAGCACAAAATGGGATGGGTTATATGATACCATTTCGTGGTAGAGCCGCGAATTTTTGGGCCGAGCTGGATTTGAACCAGCGTAGACATATTGCCAACGAATTTACAGTCCGTCCCCATTAACCGCTCGGGCATCGACCCAGGAAAA